GAGAAGAGTAGTGACATTGATCCCCAAGAAGCTCAGCAAACTCTTGAAATAGCGGAAGCCGGCTTGAGGAAAGCTGAAAGTAAGAGACAAACAATTGAGGCAAATCTAGCTCTCAGACGAGCTAGGACACGAGTAGAGGTTCTCAATGTGATTTCGTAACTAGTCGGTGCGCCCGAATCGAATAATCCTAATCAAAAGAATTTTTGTTTATACACATATGGATTCTTCCGATTGAATCCAATCAAATACAATCAAGTGGAATCGGATTCTGATGTAAGGAAAAAAGTGTTAGTTTCAATTCGAAAATCAAATCGAATAGGATAGAAAAGATACAAAATCAGTAAGTAGAAAAACTTATTAGATACCGTTGACCATGGTATCTAATAAGTTCTACCTACTATTGGATTTGAACCAATGACTCCCGCCGTATGAAAGCAATACTCTAACCACTGAGTTAAGTAGGTCATTTATCATTATAAGGAGAAAAAAAAAAAGGACCCCTCCCATTGATGGATTATAAATGCAATAAGACTTCGAAGCAATACCAATCAAAAAGATCAAAGAGATACGATGTTGGATCATGGAATATTCATCTTGACAAGAAATTATCTACATAATATGATAAAATATGTATCACAAGCACAAGGGCTATAGCTCAGTTAGGTAGAGCACCTCGTTTACACGCGCGCCAATGTTTTTCAGAAGAGTCCATCATGCAATCAAAGAATTGATCTTTTTCAGAAATCAATGTCTGACTCCAGGATTTTTAGGGAACAAAACAAGAGAACAATAGCCTGACAAATGGTTCGGTTCGATTCAGGTTCCCATTTAGGAACCAAATGGAATCCACCATTGATTTGAGATATTGATAAGGTGAATACCTAGTCTATTCAATGCTAGGCATAATGAGTATAAGGACCTCAAAAATTCTCTTTTTGTCCTATGAACCTTAAGGCGTATGAAGTTTCATATTTGATTCTTTAATCGGGATGATAGAGACTCCATTTAACTTAGGTTAATCTAGGCCAGAAGCAAACCTACGTCAAGATAACCTTTCTTTGAAACACTTTGGTAGTGCTCCTATATCACAATCCAAATAATGAATCCGAGCACGTGGAGCCATTTCCTTATTTTTCTGTCAAGAAAAAAAATATGGTAGACTAACTGATATTTCTAGCAGTTAATGAAAGAGCCCAATGCAAAAAAAAAAAATGCATGTTGGGTCTTTGAAAGAGTTCGAATCATTTTGATAAGAATCAGTTCGATCTCTTTTACCGAGAAGGTCTACGGTTCGAGTCCGTATAGCCCTATAATAATAATATAATAATAATATAATAATCCAAATTGAAATACAAAAAGTTCTATAGTTTTCATTATTACTGTATTTTTTGTTGTTTGTAACCGGTCGCTCGTGGTTGCTTGGTTCATCAAAATAAAATCATTCCCATAAGCCTGCTTATGGGGGGCTCGTTCAGAGCAGAACATAAAACGGAAAACAAAAGCCCATTTCAATCGTTATTTTTTTTTTTTCGAATCTCGGATAAAGAAACCCATTTTTTTTAGTAATTCATTTTTTTCGTATGTGAATTCCATATGATTTTGCCTCCTTTACTGTCCACAATCAGAGAGTTAGTGAGACTTCTTTTCCTTGGTATACCTACTCATTTTTGATGAATTTTTGGAGGCAAAATCATGACATGAATCCGGTTAAAAATGAAAACTCCAACCTAACCCCACTCAAATCAAATAGTAAGTCACATGGATATAGGAACGGATTACTGTATTTGTCGACACGTCCGCGTTTGAAAAACGAAGATCTTTTCATAAACAGAAAACCAAATATATATAGAAAATAGAATCGAAAATCGATTGAATTTCGAATTCGAATATTAAAAATTTCAAAATTCGAAATCAAAATGAGAATTCTATTTGGAATTTTTTTTTTCTAAAAGCCCGAAGCGAGGTGAAAGCAAGAGAGTTTTATTTGTTTTGTTTGTATAAGAGATTTATACTATACTGAAATAAAATCGAAGGAAGTGTAATGAAAATAGGAGTACAATCGAGAAACGAGACATCACAGCAAACAAGTGAAACTGTGTGGTTCGACCAAAATGCATTTTGGTTTTGACTAACCTGTTACCGATGACTTGACAATGAATTCCAATTCGAATCGACGAATTCGGTATATTTTCCCCATTCAAAGGAGTTCGTCTATGTTTCTGCTTTACAAATATGATATTTTCTGGGCATTTCTAATAATATCAAACGTTATTCCTATTTTGGCATTTCTCATTTCCGCAGTTTTAGCCCCGATTAGCAAAGGACCAGAGAAGCTTTCTAGTTATGAATCGGGTATAGAACCAATGGGCGATGCTTGGTTACAATTTCGAATCCGTTATTATATGTTTGCTCTAGTTTTTGTTGTTTTTGATGTTGAAACGGTTTTTCTTTATCCATGGGCAATGAGTTTTGATGTATTGGGGGTATCCGTATTTATAGA